CAGGAAGGAGAAAGTGAAGAAGAAGTACCAATAGATTATCAGATTCGTTCAAGAAAAGGCAAACGTGTAGTGATTTTTACTGATAACCGGGGAAATACCGATCCTAATAATTCTAATAAAAGAGACGAAGTAACTTTGATACGATATTCGCAACAATCTGATTTTCGTCGAGACATAATCAAAGGTTCAATGCGAGCCCAAAGACGTAAAACAGTTATTTGGGAACTTTTTCAAGCAAATGCACATTCTCCGCTTTTTTTGGACAGAATAGACAAATCACACCCTTTTTTTTTTGATATCTCCGGACTGATAAAACTCATTTTTAGAAATTGTATAGGAAAGGGAGCAGAATTCAAAATTTCAGATTATACAGAAGAAGAAATAAAAGAAAGGGAAAAAAAGGAAAAGGACAAAAAAGAAGAGAACAAAAGAAAAGAGAAAGCGCGGATAGAAGTAGCAGAAGCCTGGGATAGCATTCCATTTGCTCAAGTAATAAGAGGTTCCATGTTAATAACTCAATCGATTCTTAGAAAATATATTATATTACCGTCATTGATAATAGTTAAAAATATTGGACGTATGCTATTATTCCAATTTCCTGAGTGGTCTGAGGATTTAAATGAATGGAATAAAGAAATGCATATTAAATGCACCTATAATGGTGTTCAATTATCAGAAACAGAATTTCCGAAAAATTGGTTAATAGACGGTATTCAGATAAAGATGCTATTTCCTTTCTGTCTGAAACCCTGGCACAGATCTAAGCCACGGTCCTCTCATATAGATCGAATCAAAAAGAAAGGACAAAAAGATGATTTTTGTTTTTTAACGGTTTGGGGAATGAAAGCTGAACTTCCTTTTGGTTCTCCCCAAAAACGGCCTTCCTTTTTTGAACCCATTTTTAAGAAACTCGAAAAAAAAATTGGAAAATTGAAAAAAAAGTATTTTCTATTTCTAAAAGTTTTAAAAGAAAGAACAAAATTTCTAAATATCTCAAAAAAAACAAAAAAATGGATTATCAAGAGCATTCCGTTTTTAAAAATAATAAAAAAAGAACTCTCAAAAGTAAATCCAATTCTATTATTTAGATTGACAGAAATATATAAATCAAGCGAAACTAAAAAAAAAAAAGAAAAAGATTCTATAACCCGCAATCATATAATTCATAAATCCTTTAGTCGAATTCAATCTACATATTGGACAAATTTTTTACTGACAGAAAAAAAAATGAAAGATCTGACTGATAGAACAAGCACAATCAGAAATCAAATAAAAAGAATTACAAAAAATAAAAAAAAAGTGACTCCAGAAATAAATGATAGTCCTAATAAAACAAGTTATAATGCTAAAAGATTCGAATCACCAAATTGGCAAATATTAAAAAGAAGAAATACTCGATTAATCCGTAAATTACATTATTTTATAAAATTTTTCACTGAAAAGATATACGCAGATATCCTTCTATCTATTATTAATATTCCCAGAATTAATATACAACTTTTTGTTGAATCAACAAAAAAAATGATTGATAAATCCATTTACAATAATAAAAAAAATCAAAAAAGAATTAATAAAACAAATCAAAATAAAATTCATTTTATTTCGACTATAAAAAAGTCACTTTATAATATTAGTAATAAGAATTCACAGAATTTTTTTGACTTATCCTCCTTGTCACAAGCATATGTATTTTACAAAATATCACAAACACAAGTTCTTAACTTGTATAAGTTAAGATCTATTCTTCAATATCACGGAACGTCTTTTTTTCTTAAGACTTCAATAAAAGATTATTTTGGAAAACAAGGAATAATTCATTATGAATTAAGACATAAGAAACTTCGGAATTCTGGAATAAATCAATGGAAAAACTGGTTAAGAGGTCATTATCAATACCATTTATCTCAGATTAGATGGTCTAGATTAATAGCAGGAAAATGGAAAAATAGAATCAATCAATGTCGTACAATTCAAAATCAAGATTTAAACAAAGAGAATTCATATGAAAAAGACCCATTAATTCATTACAAAAAACAAAACGATTACGAAGTATATTCATTACCAAATCAAAATGAGAATTTTCAAAAATACTATAGATATAATCTTTTATCTTATAGATCTATTAATTATGAAAATAAGAGGGACCCATATATTTATGGATCACCATTCCAAGTAAATAAGAATCGAGAGAGTTCTTATAATTCCAATACACATAAACATAAGGGCAAATTTTTTGATATACTAGGGGATATCCCTATCAAAAATTATTTAGGAAAAAGTGATATTATGTATATGGAAAAAAATCCGGATCGAAAATATTTTGATTGGAAAATTCTCCATTTTTGTCTTAAAAAGAAAATCGATATTGAGGCCTGGATCAAGATCGATACCAACAAGAATAAAAATACTAAAACCGGGACTAATAATTATCAAATAATTGATAAAATTGATAAAAAAGATCTTTTTTATCTTACGATTCCTCAGGATCAAGAAATCAATT